ATTCGATGAATTATTGCTCCGCAAGAAGTGGAGGCGTGGACGTGTCAATACTTGATTTTTATAAACTATAGCATAGGTTTTAGAAAAGACTGTAACTTTTTTTCTTAAAATCTTAGTCTAGCCCAAATCAAATCGGCAGTAATAGGGATGAAGCAAAAACCTCAATTATTAATTTAATCATTGGTAATGATTGATTCTCACCATTTATTTCAAAATTTTTTGAAATAAATGGTGAGAATCAATTCCAGAATGGAATTAAGAACTAAGATCGGAAATCTCGATATACAAAGATTCCTAAGAGGCACCCCATTTTTACTACTAGAATAAAAGATTATATAAAAGACTAGCATATCAAAATCTCTTAAACAATTTTTAATTTTAAGTAGCGTCTCATGATTCTGTTGGGTATTAAATTAGATTGGATACAATGATGGGAAATAAATTTAGGGCTTGTAGAAAGGCACGAAGATACTTTGTATTTAAACTCACGAAAGGCTATGAGTGCTCAGACATAGAATCAGAATAGTTGGTCGACTTTTATAATATAGAGTAAAGGTAAAAATGGAAAAAAAAAGAATATATGTATGTAGTAATAGTAGCAGTGGGTTCTACCGATTCTTTCATAGAAAGACAGTAAGCTTAGATCAAATAGAAAATAGAGGTATCTGATATATAGTTGTGTATAGAAAAGGCGCGTGTATCATCTTGTACTTAATACTTCCTGATTCTACCGGAAATCTTAAAATATTGAAACTTGTTGCAAATGTATTCATTGAATTGATTTGGTTCATCAATAGTCTTAAGTCAGAATCCTATTTTGACTCTGTGCCATTGATTCCACTATGATTATTAAATAATAATCGAATAATTCTTTCATAGAAATAAGGGACATAATTCACATGGATATAGTAAGTCTTGCTTGGGCTGCTTTAATGGTCGTCTTTACATTTTCTCTTTCACTTGTAGTATGGGGAAGGAGTGGACTCTAGTGCTGTGGACACTACAAATACTAAATTGAGTAATCGATTGCTCAATCCAACTGTATCAATTCTTTATTAATCGTTTTGCGAAGCCTTGCCTTAAAAAAAAGTATTCAAAATTGTACTGGAATAGAGTAATAAATCATTATCATAATTGTATTTTGCAACTCAAATCTACGCATAATAGAAGATTCTTTCCAACCGAATTTTGACTAATTTGACTAAATAGTCTATATTTTTTTTCTTTTAGAAAAAAAAAAAAAAATTCTGTTATTATGACATTATATATTTTCTTTCCACTGTAAGCGAAACGATTAGTGATTGTCCAAAGAGGTCCTACACATAATAAAATTAGATCTTTCTTCCGTTAGGCTATTTACATATCACACATTTCACATTTGTTTTAAACTTCTAGAAATTATACTTTTTTGACCCATCTCATGTTTTGTTTAAACATGAAAAACGGCCAGGTTTACTCTAACCCCTTTTCCAAATCCGAAGAAGTTATCATATAACTACGCGGATCATCCATTAATTGTTCAATCAATGACTTCTTGAGATGAAAAAAAAGAAATAGAATTAAAGTTTTATCTTATCTATATGTACATCTACTATATACATATTGTAATTTTATCTATATGAAGTCTATATTAATATTAGTATACAATACTAGCTAGTGTGATAGAAAGAACTATAATATATAGTTCTTTCTATCACACTAGCTTAGATACTTAATAAGCTACTTCTGTTCTGATTCCAGCTCAGCGCAATCATTTCATTTAAGACTTAGAGTTTGAATTCTTTTCTTTCATTTCTTGAATCATTGAATTGAATTGAACTGCTAAGAACTGATAATTAAAGTTTCATTCAAATTAATCATTTTGGCTAACTGTTTTTACATAGATAATAAGTAAAAAAGCAGTAGGAATTAAAATGAACAGTGCAGTAGCAATAAGTGCGAGAATATTGACTTCCATAATCTAATCTTTTTTTTTCGCAATAACTTAACTCGGGATCTAATCCCATAGAGATGATAAATTTGATTCCTGTAAATTCAATGGGATGAATTGTATCTTGATGATACTGAATCAGATCAATATTATGAATAAAAATTTCTGATCTATCAAATCAATTTCTCGTTGAGAATTGAATAGTATAACATAGGGAGATCTTTTATCCATACAAAAAACCATTTTTGATTAGATCATAAATACCTATCATTAGGTTTTCATCCTTTTTCCACTTGTTCTTTTCTATAACCTAGCATCTTATCTTCCTTATACAATTCTTCTACTTATACATATACATAGGATTTTGTATATAGAATTATAAGGTATTATATAACCGGTATTCTCTAGGACATACAGAGAGACGAACAGTATAAGTATAAGTGAGATGTAAAAAAGGTAAGGTTAAGTCTAAAAAATCGACTATTCAAGTTTTACCTTTACTAAGAATAAGAAAAGAAAGGAGCCCTACTTGGTTTTGTTGGTCTTTTTTTTTTATGTTATTTTATTAGTATACTCTTTGTTTTGTTGGATTGGAGTTGGAACGTATACATCAAAAATTCAATATAAAATTGGAATGAGAATGAAATAAATTGTTTCAAATCAGTAGTCATAATTGAGGCTAAAAAAAATTTAGATTTAGAAAAGATGTGCTTTAACCTAAAAAGTACTTTGCCGGAGAATTAAATTCTATGAAGATTAAGTTCATTGTATATCATATAATAAACAAAATATAATAAACAAAGCTATTTTGTGTCTGTACCCCCCCAAAAATCTGAGCACTCTATTCCATTTCATTGATCAAGAGCAGAATGATTGAAAAAAAAAGTGGTATCTCTTAAACTTTAAATACTGAATATAGCACCAATTGTACTAAAATATACATATATTTTTCCTTATCAATTAGTACTGGGGAAGAAATGGAACTTCCCATATTTATCTGATGAGACATGCGAAACAAAAGAAATAATCTCCACGGTGCGAATTTGTTTGATTCCATTTTGCTCTTCGTCTTCCCTTTCGCAAAAATAGAGAAATGAATTTCTCAATTCATGAGATCCTAGTTCGGGACTGACGGGGCTCGAACCCGCAGCTTCCGCCTTGACAGGGCGGTGCTCTGACCAATTGAACTACAATCCCGGCGAGGTGTATAGCATACATATACTTAGGATTTTATAAGAATATTCTACTCGTCATGTTGGAACGTAACAGATATGCGAATGCTATATTGATATTATATCCACATAAACACGGGCTTTAGTGAGAGTGAGACGGATTATTAGTAACTAGTGATTTTTGATTTTATTGTTAAATAAAAATAATCAATCTTTCAATGAGATGAAAAAAAAAAGATAGAGAAAAATTTTTCTTTATTTCTCTACGAAGCAGGCATTACCCTTTCTTTTCTATAGGATAAATTAATTATATCTTACTCATGGGGCGGTGAATTCTTGGGCCGAGCTGGATTTGAACCAGCGTAGACAGTCGTCAACGAATTTACAGTCCGTCCCCATTAACCGCTCGGGCATCGACCCAGGAAGAATTCTTTATATGCTTATTGATAATCCATGATCAACTTCCTTTCGTAGTACCCTACCCCCAGGGGAAGTCGAATCCCCGCTGCCTCCTTGAAAGAGAGATGTCCTGAACCGCTAGACGATGGGGGCATATTCGCCCGACCGTCATCATACTATAATGATATTATGAATAGTTTTTTGGAATTGTCAATATAATCTAATGGTATGGCTAGATTCGAACAGTTTTTTTATATTCTGATTCTATAGGATTTGAATTTGAATTGAACGTTTTTTTTTTCTTCAATTTTAACTCATTACTTCGTTTCTTGTTCAGATAAAATATGCCTAGCACTATCTCACATTAAGTCAGAAAATTCAAAAACGATAAAAATTTTACCCCTTTTCCAGGTAAATAGAATTTATTTTTCCATTATTTCCATTATGAGTCTACTGCATATATGTATATATGCAGTAGACTCATAATGGAAAATGGCTAAGTCATGAATTGAGCAGGCCCTTTTAACTCAGTGGTAGAGTAACGCCATGGTAAGGCGTAAGTCATCGGTTCAAATCCGATAAAGGGCTTTTTTCATGAAACTCGAGTCTTTGTCTTCGTTTTTCATCGAAGAATACAGATATTTTTGATAATAAAAAAAAGGCAAACACTATTGTATTATTTATAATATAATGAGTTCTTATTATTTTATTTTGAGTTCTAATTAATAATTAAAAAGTTGAACATTTAATTATTATTATATTGACTAATTGAACTTAGTGGGTGGGGGCTTCTAGCCTGTAGTGACATAGTAGTGACATAATAGTCTTCTTTATATCTTATTATTATTTATTAAAATATTCCAGGAAACATAACATAAATATTCTAGATATCCAACCCCTATTTATTAATCACAAACCAAAATATTCCTACTTCCCTATTGTTCCCACCGAACCTACCATAAAAATGGTAACTAAAAAAAAAAGTAAGTGGACCTGACCCATTGAATCATGACTATATTGGCTATTCTGATATTTAAATTCGATATATATTAAATTGTAGAAAGCGGGTTTTTTATTTCCTTTTTTAGTTTCTTAGATCACAAAAGACAAGAATTTGTGATCACAAAAGACAAGAATTTGTCGATATTTATGATTTGATTTTCTTGTTAATGGACGCTCTATAGGAATAAATCGCTATTCTTTTCCGATACATATAATATATATATATATAATATTGAAAAATCCATTTTTCAATATCTTTCCTTAATTTAAAAATCTGATTCCCGTATTGTTTTGTTGTTTTGTTTCAGCAATGCAAATAGAGAACGAACGCGAGAAAGGGGCCCTCAGTTCCAGTTTATCATTATTTCATTTAATATTTCATTTAGGGGCAAGGAAAAAAGAAATTTTCCTTTTTTTGTTGGACTCGTTAAAACATATACTCTGGAATCTGAGTTACAGGACAATTTAGGGTTCAAATAGTTATATAGTAAAGACTA